TCAATAGAAAATTTCATAGAAAAAAATAAGATTCATACTATCTTTCTTACTGATACTGATTCTCGAGAATTTAAAGATAAAACAGATATATTTGATAACAACCCATTATCAACAAAAATGAGTTATTTCTTGACTTTAATCAGTGAACTTAAATCAAATTTGAATTTGAAAGGATCTTCTTTATTTTCAGAACAAGGAAGAATGGATTCCGAAAATAAAACAAAATTTTTATTCAATGCAATTAGAAGTGATCTTAATGATCAAAAAAAAAAAAAAAAATCTATTGGAATAAAAGAAATCAGTAAAAAAGTCCCTCGATGGTCATACAAATTAATCAACGAATTAGAACAACAGGAAGGAGAAAGTGAAGAAGAAGTACCAATAGATTATCAGATTCGTTCAAGAAAAGCCAAACGTGTAGTGATTTTTACTGATAACCGGGGAAATACCGATCCTAATAATAAGGATACTAATAATTCTAATAAAAGAGACGAAGTAGCTTTGATACGATATTCGCAACAATCTGATTTTCGTCGAGACATAATCAAAGGTTCAATGCGAGCCCAAAGATGTAAAACAGTTATTTGGGAACTTTTTCAAGCAAATGCACATTCTCCGCTTTTTTTGGACAGAATAGACAAATCACACCCTTTTTTTTTTGATATCTCCGAACTGATAAAACTCATTTTTAGAAATTGTATAGGAAAGGGAGCAGAATTCAAAATTTCAGATTATACAGAAGAAGAAATAAAAGAAAGGGAAAAAAAGGAAAAGGACAAAAAAGAAGAGAACAAAAGAAAAGAGAAAGCGCGGATAGAAGTAGCAGAAGCCTGGGATACCATTCCATTTGCTCAAGTAATAAGAGGTTCCATGTTAATAACTCAATCGATTCTTAGAAAATATATTATATTACCGTCATTGATAATAGCTAAAAATATTGGCCGTATGCTATTATTACAATTTCCTGAGTGGTCTGAGGATTTAAATGAATGGAATAAAGAAATGCATGTTAAATGCACCTATAATGGTGTTCAATTATCAGAAACAGAATTTCCGAAAAATTGGTTAATAGACGGTATTCAAATAAAGATGCTATTTCCTTTCTGTCTGAAACCCTGGCACAGATCTAAGCCACGGTCCTCTCATATAGATCGAATCAAAAAGAAAGGACAAAAAGATGATTTTTTTTTTTTAACGGTTTGGGGAATGGAAGCTGAACTTCCTTTTGGTTCTCCCCAAAAACGGCCTTCCTTTTTTGAACCCATTTTTAAGAAACTCGAAAAAAAAATTGGAAAATTGAAAAAAAAGTATTTTATATTTCTAAAAGTTTTAAAAGAAAGAACAAAATTTCTAAATATCTCAAAAAAAACAAAAAAATGGATTATCAAGGGCATTCCGTTTTTAAAAAAAATAAAAAAAGAACTCTCAAAAGTAAATCCAATTCTATTATTTAGATTGAGAGAAATATATAAATCAAGCGAAACTAAAAAAAAAAAAGATTCTATAACCCGCAATCATATAATTCATAAATCCTTTAGTCGAATTCAATCTACATATTGGACAAATTTTTTACTGACAGAAAAAAAAATGAAAGATCTGACTGATAGAACAAGCACAATCAGAAATCAAATAAAAAGAATTACAAAAAATAAAAAAAAAGTGACTCCAGAAATAAATGATAGTCCTAATAAAACAAGTTATAATGCTAAAAGATTCGAATCACCAAATTGGCAAATATTAAAAAGAAGAAATACTCGATTAATCCGTAAATTACATTATTTTATAAAATTTTTCACTGAAAGGATATACGCAGATATCCTTCTATCTATTATTAATATTCCCAGAATTAATATACAACTTTTTGTTGAATCAACAAAAAAAATGATTGATAAATCCATTTACAATAATAAAAAAAATAAAAAAAGAATTAATAAAACAAATCAAAATAAAATTCATTTTATTTCGACTATAAAAAAGTCACTTTATAATATTAGTAATAAGAATTCACAGAATTTTTTTGACTTATCCTCCTTGTCACAAGCATATGTATTTTACAAAATATCACAAACACAAGTTCTTAACTTGTATAAGTTAAGATCTATTCTTCAATATCACGGAACGTCTTTTTTTCTTAAGACTTCAATAAAAAATGATTTTGGAAAAAAAGGAATAATTCATTATGAATTAAGACATAAGAAACTTCGGAATTCTGGAATAAATCAATGGAAAAACTGGTTAAGAGGTCATTATCAATACCATTTATCTCAGATTAGATGGTCTAGATTAATAGCAGCAAAATGGAAAAATAGAATCAATAAATGTCGTACAATTCAAAATCAAGATTTAAACAAAGAGAATTCATATGAAAAAGACCTATTAATTCATTACAAAAAACAAAACGATTACGAAGTATATTCATTACCAAATCAAAATGAGAATTTTCAAAAATACTATAGATATAATCTTTTATCTTATAGATCTATTAATTATGAAAATAAGA